CATTAAAATTTATGCGAAATGCTTTTCTATTTCTAGAATGTCCAATATATGTTTTATATCTTCTATGCGAAAATTTTTTATTTTCATAAGGTCCTCTTCACTGTTATTCAAAAGGTCTAATAATGTATGTATATTGGACCTTTTAAGGCAATTATAGACCCTGGGGTGCAATTCTAATTGGTCAATAAAAAAATATTTCAATGCTATTTCGCTTTGATTTTTACTTGGTTTAGCCAATCTATCATGAAAAGTAAAAGGGGGTAAAGTAACTTTGTGTTGGTTTTTTTCTAAATGGAAGTTTTCTTCTTCTGCATGTAAAAAGGGAATAAATAAATCAATCAAATTCCGGGAAGCCTCATGAAGTGCTTCTTTAGGGGTTAAACTTCCATTTGTCCATATTTCGAGAAAAAGTATCTCGTGTTTTTCATTCCCATTCGCATAAGAATGAATACTATGATTGGCATTTCGAACAGGCATGAATACAGCATCTATAGGATAACTTCCGTCTTGAAAGTTGTTTGGCGTTTTTATACGATATCCGCGATGCCTCTCGAGTTGTAATTCAATACAGAAATTAATTGGTTCCGTTAGGTTCGCTATAGGCTGTGTATTATCAACGATTTCCACCGAAGGTGGTAAGATGATGTCTTGAGCAGTTACATATTGGGGACCCTTGACATAAATAGACGCATCACGAGTTCCATAAAGATTACTTTTCAATACAATTTCTTTCAAATTCATTAAAATTTCATGTACAGATTCTTGAATACCCACTATGGTAGAATATTCATGTGGTATTTTCTCAAATTTTGCGCGCGTGATACATGTTCCTTCTATTTCTCCAAGCAAAGCTCTTCGCATCGCAATGCCTATTGTATCGGCTTGGCCTTTCATAAGTGGAGCCAGAATAAAGCGTCCATAATAAAGACGCTTACTGTCTACTCGGGATTCAACACACTTCCACTGCAGTGTCTGAGTAGATATTGTTACTTTCTCGTGAACCATAGTAATATTATTTTGATCAGATCATTGAATTATTTATTTCTCTTGAAATATCTTCAATGTTTATTTTTATACACGTCTTTTTTTAGGGGGTCTACAGCCATTATGTGGCATAGGGGTTACATCTCGTATGAAACTTAATAGTATACCACTTCTACGAATAGCTCTCAATGCCGCATCTCTTCCGAGACCGGGGCCTTTTATCATGACTTCTGCTCGTTGCATACCTTGATCCACTACTGTCCGAATAGCATTTCCTGCTGCGGTTTGAGCGGCAAATGGCGTCCCTCGTCTTGTACCCTTGAATCCACAAGTACCGGCGGAGGACCACGAAATTACCCGCCCCCTTACATCTGTAATAGTCACAATAGTATTGTTGAAACTTGCTTGAACATGAATAACTCCCTTTGGTATTCTACGCGCATTTTTACGTGAACCAATACGTCTATTCTTACGTGAACCAGTTCTTGGTATAGGTTTTGCCATATTTTATCATCTCATAAATATAAGCCAGAGATATATGGATATATCCATTTCATGTCAAAACAGATGCTTTATTTTTTTTTTCTTATTTATGTATTTGGTATTTGTACAACATTTGTACGACGGTTCCTTTAGATTTTATTTATAGAGTCCTTTTTATTTTAGAAAGATTATCCTTGTCTTTGTTTATGTCTCGGGTTGGAACAAATTACTATAATTCGTCCCCGCCTACGGATCAGTCGACATTTTTCACAAATTTTACGCACAGAGGCTCTTATTTTCATATTTATCATTCCCTAACTTAATTCTAACTCTCTTTATTGGAAGAAAATAAGTTTCTTGAAATTTTGAACTTCGAATTGTATACCCCAAAAATGAATGTTGAAATTGAAAAAACCATCTAATCGTTGGAATCTTTTTTCGGAGTCTATAAATTATACGTGCGCTGGTTGAATCATAACGACTTGCCTCACTTTTCCTCGATTTCCTCGTCGTATACGTATAAAAAAACTACGTCTAATCGTCCCTGAAACATAACCTAGAATCAGATTTTCATTATCTAAACGAATTCAGAATATACCATTGGGCAGTCATTTCGTAATTAAACCTTCATGAATCCTTTCTTTCATTCTGATTCTGGGTCAAACTCCTTGAGGTATCAACTAATACGGGAGAGGTGATATTAGAAAACCGCCCTCTCTCTTTTTTTTTCACAAATATGAAAGTTCCGCATATAATTCTTATATCAGATATCAGAAGGATTACCATACATAACACAAAATTTCTCCACCGATTCCTTCTAGTCGAGCCTCTTTGTCTGTCATTATACCCCGAGAAGTAGAAAGAATTACAATCCCCATTCCGCCTAAAATTCTAGGAATTCGTTGATAGTTAGAATATATTCGTAGACCGGGTCGACTGATCCGTTTTAAATTTAAAACGGTTTTATACGGTCCTTTCCTATTCCTTCTATGTCGTAGGGTTAAAACCAAAAAATCTTTGTTGTTTTCCTGATGTTTCCGCATGTTTTCAATAAAACCTTCGCGTAAAAGGATTTTAACAATGTTTTCAGTAATGTTAGTAGCTGGTATTCGAACTGTTCTTTTTTTATTCATGTCAGCATTTCGTATAGAGGTTATTATGTCAGCAATAGTGTCTTTATTCATGATAAACTCAGATTATTGTTGTACTCGAATTTTGATATAATCAACATGCTCTTTTTCTTTTTTTTTTTTTTTTTTCTTTATTTTGTAGTTATGAATTATTAAAGGCATATACGTGAAACCCAACCAATCTACTAATAATAATCAATCTCAATTTACTAAATAACCTTAATTGATTTCAGTTAAATACTCAGTTAAATACTATAACTATAGTAATTATGTTATGGTCTAATCTTATAATACTTCGGGTGCTAATGAAACTATTTTAGTGAAATTTAACTGTCTCAATTCCCGGGCGATCGCGCCAAAAATTCGAGTTCCTTTTGGATTTCCTTCTTGATCAATAACAACCGCAGCATTGTCATCATATCGTATGATCATACCGTTCTCACGTTTGAGTTCTTTACAAGTACGTACAATTACAGCTCTGATCACTTCTGATCGTTCTAGAGGTGTATTTGGTACTGCTTCCTTGATTACAGCAACAATAACATCACCGATACGAGCATATCGTCGATTACTAGCTCCTATAATTCGAATACACATTAATTCTCGGGCTCCGCTGTTATCCGCTACATTCAAATGGCTTTGGGGTTGAATCATTTTGTTTATCTGTTTTTTCAATCAACACAAAGGGCGAAGTAAAAAAAAAAGAAATGTTGTTTGTTCAAAACAAAAAAGGAAACCTGCAATTGTTGTTTTTTTTCATCCAAAAAAACTTTTCTTTTGTTTCTACATTCCTATCCCGAAATAATGAATTGGGTTCGTATAGGCATTTTTGATGCCGCTATTGAAATAGCCCGTCTGGCTATATTTTCTGCTACTCCGCTCATTTCATAAAGTATTCTACCGGGTTTAACGACAGCTACCCAATATTCGGGAGATCCTTTCCCCGAACCCATACGCGTTTCTGTAGGTCTTACTGTAACTGGTTTGTCTGGAAATATACGTACCCATATTTTTCCACCGCGGCGGGCATTTCGTGTCATTGCTCGTCGACCTGCTTCTATTTGTCGAGATGTGATCCAAGCGGGTTCAAGCGCTTGAAGAGCATATCTACCGAAGCAAATACGATTACCTCGATAAGATATTCCTTTCATTCTTCCTCTATGGTGTTTACGGAATCTAGTTCTTTTGGGGTTATAGTTGATGGTTGTTTATCAATTCCATCTCTACTACAGAACTGGACATGAGAGTTTCTTCTCATCCAGCTCCTCGCGACTGAAACGATTAAAAAATCTATGTATTTAATGAATAATATACTGAAAAAATATACCGACCCATGAGATTTTTTGAAATTTCATCTAATCTATTAGAAATTTCCATATCTTGTTTTGATATATAACTAAACATGGATTCGATCTATAGAGAATTTTTATTTAGAGATACATTTAAAGATAATAGTATAGATCAAAGTAATTTTGTTATGAGGTTATAATGAATCTTTATTTTGTTTTTCTTTTTATTATCATATCGGATCGGCTAAAATTTAGAAATCCAATAAAATCAAAATTTTCGCGGGCGGATATTTACTCTTTCAATATTTCAGTTATAGGATTAGTCTATGACATGACCTTTCAGAATAAATGAATCGGTTTCTGGTTCGTTCCGCCATCCTACCCAATGAATCATTAAGATTCGTTTTCAATGGAATCTTATGTATTCACAGGTTCTATCGTTCCCATCGCTTCTCGGTTAATGGTTAGGTCTAAATTTTACAACGGAGCCCCTAACTAAATTGGATTTGTTCTTGAGTCAATCCTCTCAGTCTTTATTGGCTCAGGGCTCTTTATTCTTTTTCTATGAACAGATTTGTATAATTATGGACCGATCCATATTAATGCTTTATTAAATTTCCCGTTATGAGATGAATCATAGACCTTACATATTGGAATCATATATCATTGATATTTTTTTTTCTCTCTTTCTCTCATCCTTCCATTTATCCGCATACTTTTTTTCTTTACAACTCAGAATCAGATTGGTTTTTATTTTTTGTTGTTTGTTTATGCAAAAAATATTTCAGTTGCTACATTGATATGATCAATATATCATATCTCGACCGGTTTTTTATATCCAGATAATGCGAAACGATGAGTTAGTTATTAGTTCTATAATAGTTATTAGTTCATACTATGGGCTGGTCCTTTTTTTTTTAATACTAATCCTAAAAAAACCAACGAGTCACACACTAAGCATAGCAATTATATCAAATGATTAATCGAATTTTTATTCAATCTTATAGAATTGTTCTTTTTTTTTTTTGAGTTAAGAGAAAAAGAATGAAAGAATTTGTCATTTTTTGTTCTATTACTGGATGGATAGAATAGAACTAAAGATAAGTCAAGTAAA